TACAATTAAAAAATAGAGTCTCATTTCGAAAGGCAATGAAAAAAGCTATTGAATTAACTGAACAAACGGGTACAAAAGGAATTCAAGTGCAAATTGCAGGGCGTATCGACGGAAAAGAGATTGCACGTGTCGAATGGATCAGAGAAGGCAGGGTTCCCTTACAAACAATTCGCGCTAAAATTGATCACTGTTCCCATACAATTAGAACTATCTATGGAGTCTTAGGCATCAAAATTTGGATATTTGTAAACCAAGAATAATAAAATAAGAATAATGGACCTTTCTTTATCTCACCATTCTGCTCATCGATAGAAAAAATTTATAAACTCTTTTTTTTTTAATTTATTAATCAAAGAAAAACGAACAATTATAATTCTATACGGTTGAATAAAAATTTGATTTACCCTTTAATTTAATTTATATTTTAGTATAATTGCTATGCTCAGTGTGTGACTCGTTAGTTTTATCTTTAGAATTGAGATTGAAAAAAAAACAGGCTGACCTCACTATAAACTTAGTAACTATCAAAACTAAAGAAACTCAAAACTAATAACCAACTTATTGCTTCGTATTGTCGAGATCCCAATAAACAGTCACTATATGACTGAATCAATCATATAGTTGTAGCAACTGAAATTATTTTCATAAAAAGAAATCTGATTCTGAATTGTGAAAAAAAAAAAGGGATGTGGAAAAATGGAAGGATGATAGAAAGAGAGAATAAAGATCTCAATGATATATGATTCCCATATGTATGGTTTATGAAGAATTACCCCATAAAAAAGGCAGTGTTATAAAGCATCAACATCAATATACAATAAACAATAAGAATACAAAATATACAATTACAATAGAATAAGAAATATACTAATAAATATACAAATAAAAAATAGAAACATAGAAGAAAATAGAATAAAAAAATAAATTAAATTAAAATAATAATCTAAATAATCTAATGATATAGTCTATTATGTATGTACTAAGATAGAAAAATAAGATATCAAAGAGAAAAAAATAGATAATATAAATAATAATAATAGAAAATAGAGAATAATTTAATTGAGCTTCGGGTTAAGAAAAACTGAGGAGATTGACTCGGAAACAAATAACAGATTTTGTCGAGAGCTCCATTGCAGAGTTCAAGCCTAAGCATTAATAGAGAAGCTATGGGAACGAAGGAACCTGTGATTACATAGGATTTTCTTTAAAACGAATCAATCCTAATGATTCATTGGGTAGGATGGCGGAATGAACCAAGAAAAAATGGATTTCTTCTAAATGGTCATGAATTGACCCTACAAATGAAGGAGGAAAGAGTCAATATTCGCCCGCGAAACCTTTCTTTATTTTTATATTCTTATTTAATTTAAGAATTTCATTTCTTGGATGACTATTGGCGTGATTCAATAGAGGTAAAGTAAAATACTTTATAAATCTTGATAAAAGAAAGAAGCATTATATATAAACTATAAAAACTATAAACAAAAACGCCTAGTTATATATACAGCTACCTATGTAACAAATTCAATATATTCAATATAAATATTAGTATTTAGTATATTGTTTCTTTTGATAGAATGAAATACATGTGTATATGTAATATTATTGAATCATTTCATTTGCGAGGAGCTGGATGAGAAGAAACTCTCATGTCCGGTTCTGCAGTAGAGATGGAATTCAGAAACAACCATCAACTATAACCCAAAAAAAACCAGATTTCGTAAACAACATAGAGGTAGAATGAAGGGAATATCTTGCCGAGGCAATCATATTTGTTTTGGCAGATACGCTCTTCAGGCACTTGAACCTGCTTGGATCACAGCTAGACAAATAGAAGCAGGGCGAAGAGCAATGACACGATATGCGCGTCGCGGTGGAAAGATATGGGTACGTATCTTTCCCGACAAACCTGTTACTGTAAGACCTACAGAAACACGTATGGGTTCGGGCAAGGGATCTCCCGAATATTGGGTATCCGTTGTTAAACCGGGCCGAATACTTTATGAAATGAGTGGAGTATCAGAAACTGTAGCCAAAGCTGCTATGGAAATAGCTTCATGCAAAATGCCTATACGAACTCAATTTGTTATTTCAGGATAAGTAAACAAAAGTAAAATAAGAAGGATTATTGAGAATGAAAAAAAAACCACGGATTTCTTTATCTCTGGACAGACAATATTTCTTTTTTCCATTATCCCTTGCATTGAAATAAGAAATTAAAATAAGAATGATATGATTCAACCTCAGACCCTTTTGAATGTAGCGGATAACAGTGGAGCTCAAAAATTGATGTGTATTCGAATCATAGGAACTGGTAATCACCGATATGCTCATATTGGCGATGTTATTGTTGCTGTAATCAAAGAAGCAGTGCCCAACATGCCTTTAGAAAGATCAGAAATAATTAGAGCTGTGATTGTGCGCACGTGTAAAGAACTCAAACGTGACAACGGCATGATAATACGATATGATGACAATGCAGCGGTTATCATTGATCAAGAAGGAAATCCAAAAGGAACTCGAATTTTTGGTGCGATTGCTCGGGAATTGCGACAGTTGAATTTTACTAAAATAGTTTCATTAGCACCCGAAGTCTTATAAATGAAAATAGCCTATCTATATATATAATATTCATATTCAAATATAGAATATTCAATATTCAAATATATGAAATAGATCCGATTAATAGATTGTGTCTCATGCATATACTTTAAATTTCTAATAATTTTTTCTAATTTAATAATCTCAAAAAAAAGATTCAATAAAAAATAAAACAAAAAAGAAGCATGTTGATTATATCAAAATTAGGAGGCACCAATAACTATAGTTCGTCATGGGTAGGGACATTATTGCCGATATAATAACTTCTATAAGAAATGCTGACATAGATCAAAAAGGAAGAGTTCAAATAGTATCTACTAATATCACTAAAAACATTGTGAAAATACTTTTACGAGAAGGTTTTATTGAAAATGTTCGAAAACATCAAGAAAGTCAAAAAAATTTCTTGGTTTCAACCTTACGACATAGAAAGACTAGGAAAGGGAATAAAATAATTTTAAAGCGTATCAGCCGACCCGGTCTACGAATCTATTCCAACTATCAACGAATTCCTAAGATTTTAGGTGGAATGGGAATTGTAATTCTTTCTACTTCTCGAGGTATAATGACAGATCGAGAAGCTCGACTAGAAAAAATTGGAGGAGAAATTTTGTGTTATATATGGTAATTCTCCTGGGGTACCCTAATTTTCTCTCGAACTTACTATTTGTAAAATAGAAAGGAGAAGTGAATTATAGAACTCTTACTCTATTAGTTAATACTTAAAGGGGGTTCCCTGGAATGAAAGAACAAAAATTGGTTCATGAGGGTTTAATTACTGAATCACTTCCCAACGGTATGTTCCGAGTTCGATTAGATAATGAAGATCTAATTCTAGGTTATATTTCAGGGAGAATCCGGCGCAGTTTTATACGTATACTACCCGGAGATAGAGTCAAAATCGAAATGAGTCGTTATGATTCAACCAGGGGACGTATAATTTATAGACTTCGCAAAAAAGATTTGAATGATTAAATCATTCTTTTAAACATCCTTTTCGTAGGGATATAATTCGAAGTTCAAAAAAAATGCAATAAACTGATTCTTGTTTACAAAAAAATAGATTCAGAATGAAAGTAAGGAATGATAAATATGAAAATAAGGGCTTCTGTTCGTAAAATTTGTGAAAAATGTCGCTTGATTCGTAGGCGGGGGCGAATTATAGTCATTTGTTCCAATCCGAGACATAAACAGAGACAGGGGTAATCCTTCTCAAGTTCTAAATCAAGAACTTTTTAAAATAAAAACCATGTACATGTAAAAAGAAAGAAGAAAGGATTTGTTTTCATATGAAATGGATATCCCCGTATCTTTATCTTTCTGTAGATTTCTGATTCTTCTTTCTTTTTATTTTATTCTTATGAATATGATCTAATAAAATATGACAAAACCTATAGCAAAAATTGGTTTACGTAAAAATGCACGTATTGGTTCAAATAAGAATGAACGTAGAATACCAAAAGGAGTTATTCATGTTCAAGCGAGTTTCAACAATACTATTGTAACTGTTACAGATGTACGAGGTCGGGTGGTTTCTTGGGCTTCCGCAGGTACTTCTGGATTCAGAGGCACAAGAAAAGGAACACCCTATGCTGCTCAAGCCGCGGCATTTAATGCTATTCGTACATTAGTTGATCAGGGTATGCAACGAGCAGAAGTTATGATAAAGGGTCCAGGTCTCGGAAGAGATGCGGCATTACGAGCCATTCGTAGAAATGGGATACTATTAAGTTTCGTACGTGATGTAACACCCATGCCGCATAATGGATGTCGCCCCCCTAAAAAAAGACGTGTGTAAAAATAAGAATTCAAGAGATTCCAAGAGAAATAAATGATTCAATGATCTGATCCAATAATCATAAATAAAAGAAAAATAATAGTATGGTTCGAGAAGAAGTAGCAGGATCCACTCGAACACTACAGTGGAAATGTGTTGAATCAAGAGTAGACAGCAAGCGTCTTTATTATGGTCGTTTCGTTCTGTCCCCGCTTATGAAAGGTCAAGCCCATACTATAGGTATTGCCATACGAAGGGCTTTACTTGGAGAAATAGAAGGAACATGTATCACACGTGCAACATCTGAAAATGTGCTGCATGAATATTCTACGATAGCAGGTATTGAAGAATCAGTACATGAGATTTTAATAAATTTGAAAGAGATTGTATTGAGAAGTAATCTCTATGGAGTTAGGGACGCATCCATTTGCGTTAGGGGTCCAAAATACATAACAGCTCAAGATATCATCTCACCACCTTCTGTACAAATAGTTGACACGACACAGCATATAGCTAACCTGACAGAACCAATTGATTTGTGTATTGAATTAAAAATCAAGAGAGATCGCGGATATCGTATGAAATCCACAAACGACTCTCACGATGGAAGTTATCCTATAGATATTGTATCTATGCCTGTTCGAAATGCGAATCATAGTATTCATTCTTATAGGAATGGGAATGAAAAACAAGAGATACTCTTTCTAGAAATATGGACGAATGGAAGTTTAACCCCTAAAGAAGCACTTTATGAAGCTTCTCGTAATTTGATTGATTTATTGATTCCTTTTCTACATGCAGAGGAAGAGGACATGAATCTCGAGGAAAATGAAAACAGATGGAATCTACCCCTTTTTTCCTTTCAAGACAGATTCACTAATCTCAAGAAAAACAAAAAAGGAATTCCATTGACATGTATTTTTATTGACCAATCAGAATTGTCTTCCAGGACCTATAATTGTCTCAAAAGGTCCAATATACATACATTATTGGACCTTTTGAGTCACAGTCAAGAAGATCTTATGAAAATGGAATATTTTCGCATAGAAGATGTAAAACAGATATTGGACACTCTACAGAAGCATTTTGCAATCAATTTACCTAAGAAAAAGTTTTCATTTTAAATCCATTTTTTCATTTTTTAGAAATAAAAAAGAATAGAATAAGTTTTTAATCTCCGACACGATCCGTATATTTGCAGAATAGATCATAATAAGATTGATGTATCTAAGGAAGATCCAGAAGGGGATCTTCCTTAGATACCTATGTCGTGGTATTTAACGGTTTAATCAATTTAAAAAAGACCTAAAGTTAGGGATTTCTCAATAGGTAAAGTTGCTCCAATACCTAACCAAAGAGCTACTGTGGTACCGATCAAAAAGACTGTTGTAGCTACTGGACGACGAAATGGATTTTGGAATTTATTGACATTCTCCAAAAAAGGTACTGTCAATAATCCTATTGGTACTGAAACCATTAAAAGAACACCCAATAACTTATTGGGTACTGTGCGAAGTATTTGAAATACGGGAAAGAAGTACCATTCGGGTAATATTTCCAACGGAGTTGCAAACGGATCCGCCGGTTCACCGATCATTGACGGCTCTAGAACTGCTAAGCCCACATTACATGCAATAGTGCCTAGAATTACTACTGGAAAGATATATAAAAGATCATTGGGCCATGCGGGTTCTCCATAATAATTATGTCCCATCCCTTTAGCCAATTTAGCTCTTAATACAGGATCATTCAAATCAGGTTTCTTTGTTATTTGGATAGGTGAATTCTTGTGGATCCATCCCCCAAAGGAACCGGACATGATAATTTTTTATCATCCGGCTCGAGCAAGAATCAAAAGAATCACAGAAATAGATCCATAGAACATAAATAGGTCCATAGAAGATCTATATTTCATACATATCTACATATATAATGTAGAATGACTCTATGTAAGAAAAGATTTATCAAATCCCATTTCCCCGAGTTTCAACGATTCATTATTCATTGCAAAGAATTAAGTTCTGGCAACAAGGAAATGCTCAATATCCAAGTCGGCTTACAAATTCGATCATGATCAAGTGCTTTTTGGATTGTCTCATGTCTTTTGGTTGGTATTTATCCCCACAACATCTCGATTGTATTACATACAAAAAAAATACAAAGTTTTTACTTGTTACTAATAAAGTATAGCCCCTGTTCTTCCTTAGATCCCTTATTTAACTCCGATAGTATCATAGATCAGGATCGATGCAGAGGAAATGAATGCATCTACATACTATGAAAAAACTTACTAAGATTACTATCAAATTAATACGAAATACTAATACTATCAATTAATTATAATAAAATTACTAAAAAAAAAAAAAGAAAAATCAAACAAAGTGAATAAATAGAACATTGGATCATTCCACATCACTTATTCTAGGGATCTTACGGAGCCTGTTCATGCATGACATGATTCGGGTATGATCATAGAAAATATTCTCCTCAAGCGAACCGGCCTATCCTATGCTACATAAAGGGACTGACATGATGGTTGGATGCGGAGACACATTGGGTTGTGAATTCCAACGTGGCGGATAAAATCATATATCTGCACGGACCAATCAATAGTTCAAGTCACACACTCCCATAATCCATCCTCTTTTAGGAAAATATACTTCAACTATTCAATTCGTATCAAATAAACAATACTTCAGAGTTGAATAGAAGTATCCAAATAACATGCCTTATTTTTAAATAATCCATATTTATAGCAATGAAAGACTCTTGTTCCTCCCCGATATGATAAATTACAAATATCTATGATCTGTCTTCTCTATAAAGGACCCGAAATACCTTGCTTACGTATCATTGGAAAGTGCATTAACATAAATACGGCAGTAAGAAGAGGCAATACAAAAGTATGTAAACTATAAAAACGAGTCAAAGTGGACTGGCCCACACTAGCACTTCCACGTAATAATTCTACCAAAGGCGATCCTATTATAGGAATAGCTTCAGGCACGCCTGTTACAATTTTTACTGCCCAATAGCCAATTTGGTCCCGAGGTAAGGAATAACCAGTTACGCCAAAAGATGCGGTCAATACAGCCAGAACCACCCCTGTAACCCAAGTTAATTCGCGGGGTTTTTTAAAACCACCCGTAAGATACACACGAAATACGTGCAAGATCATCATTAGAACCATCATACTTGCTGACCATCGATGAACTGATCGAATTAACCAACCAAAGTTGACCTCAGTCATTATGTATTGAACAGAGGAAAAAGCCTCTGTAACAGTTGGACGATAGTAAAAGGTCATAGCAAAACCCGTAGCTACTTGTACTAAAAAACAAGTAAGCGTAATTCCCCCTAGACAATAAAATATGTTGACATGAGGAGGAACATATTTACTAGTTATATCATCTGCAATCGCTTGAATCTCGAGACGTTCCTCGAACCAATCATATACTTTATTGAGATAGGTAACCCAAGAAAGACTCCCCCTCTGAGAGCCGTATATGAGAATTTCATCTCGTACGGCTCAAGCCGAAACACACAAATACTAGTTTCAACGGATATGGAATAGAGAGTTTCAAACTTCTTGTGGCTTAGCCGCTTGACTCGATTTGACCCAAAGATACGAAGTAAGAAAAATCCGGAATCTCTTCTTTGTGATGATAATGCCAAGAAATACAATCTCAAGTTGGCTCATCCATCTTTCTTTATGTTAATCGTGACAGGCCTCTTGAATCTTCTCTTCCCTATCTTTTTTTTTTTGATAGGAATTCTCTTGTTGAGACCCTATGAATCAATTGAAACCTCAGATTCATACTAGAACCACGATGATTTAAGAAAACCAAAGCTAAACTTCAAAAGGTTTCTGAGTAAAAACCATTTGATCATCACTTTTTCAATGAATGTAATAACTCAACAAAATATAGAGAAAGAGGTTTCTTTCGGAAGTATGAAGGAAAAAATTGTTTGATTTAGAAAAGACCTATTTCCATTTTTTTTTATCCGGTTGCGAGGTCTGAATAATAGATATGAATCATAGTTCAAATATTTCTTTTCTTGATCTATTCTATATAGTCCGTGCTCCAGAGACTAGAATAAATATCTGACGAGGTAGAATCATCTTGATAGAGATGACAGGTCCATTCTCTGTATTATCAATAGGATCAATTATAACAAGTCACACGCTCATATTCCGGAAATGAAATATCGAAACAAATAAATTTCACGATCGAACTACCAGAATGGTCTATAAATCCAAGTCTTAGGTAATCTTAAGTTGAAGTATTAAGTATTTTAAGCATTAAATAAGTATAAGTAAAATAATCTTTTTTGATTGAAAAACTAGGACTTCCTAGTTTTTATGAACTAATTAATTGAAATTCCATCCAGTAAAACAGATGAATTATAAATTTCTAAAATAATAGATAGAAATATTGCAAATAGAGCCATTGCTACTCCCATAAGTGGTGTAGTCCCCCACCCTGGAGCTACTTTTCCATATTCCGAATTCAATGGTTTCAATAAACTCCCTACGCCAGTTCGTCTTGGCCCAGATCTAGAACTACTCTCAACGGTTTTTGTAGCCATAAATCCTCTTTCATCATGGGTTGAAATCTGTTGACTTTGTATACCATTCCGTTGTAGTTGTAAATAAACGACATTATCGTGATCCTTTGTGATCTTGAAATTATCGAAAAAATGGAAACAGCAACCCTAGTCGCCATCTCCATATCCGGTTTACTTGTAAGCTTTACTGGGTATGCCTTATATACCGCTTTTGGGCAACCCTCTCAAAAATTAAGAGATCCCTTCGAAGAACATGGGGACTAATTGAAGTAATGAGCCCCATATGAATATTGGGGGCTCATTACTTCAATGGAAATAATGAAAAATCATTTAATTTTTTTAGTTGGAACTTTAGGCGGTTCTCGAAAAAAGATAGCGAAAAAAATTATCCCTAAAGTCGAAACTAAGAGGAATGTATAAACCAATGCTTCCATAGATTCGATCGTGGTTTACAATTATAGCTTCCACACCTATTCATTTTGGATCATTTACTAAATAAATTCTAAATTGAGATTTACAATTTACTATTACTAACTATTACTATCTATATAGTATGTATATATATACTATATATAGAATATAGATATAGTCATATCTTATTACTATTTAGTATTAGATTATATTCTATTTCTTCTATATTTATATTGTATTATTCTTATTCTATTTATAATTTTTCTATATTATTCTATTTATACATAAAAATAAGAAAAATATATTAGAAATATATTAGTATATTAGATTAATATTAATATGAAATAGATAATAGATTCAATTAATATATAAACTAGCTTAATTCTATAAATTAACAAATTAGAAATACTAAATAGCTAAATACTATAATATAATTATATAAATTATAATTATATAAATATAATAGAAAATATAATTATATACTCTAAATACTAGAAATACTAGAATAAAATAAAAAAATAGAGACAAAAGATGGCAAAGGAATTTTGTATCAGACTACTTGTCTCCTTGTAGTTGGATCTCCAATTTTTTGGAATGCTCCAAATTCCACTTGAGCATCCAAATCTGGATCAATACCGGCAA